ACTGCTAATTCATACAGAGCCATCGAACCTGCCCAACCAGCAACCAGAGCTGTATGCATTATATGAACGGAAAGCAACCGACCGGGATCATTCAATACAACGGTATGAACACGATACCAAGGTAAACCCATGGAAAATACCTCTTTATCAAAGATAAATAGACACTACGTAACTTTATTGCATTGGAAAAGCTATACTATGACTATTCGATGGACTCCCCTTGTTCTGAAATAATCCACTGAACAAGGGTTACTATTTGTTCTATTCTATTGGTAATAATGAAACAATTCTATTCGTAGGAACAAAGAGAAGCAGATTTATTCTATACCCGATAAGTACCAATACGCAATGGGTGGTTGATACCATTTTCTATCAGAAAATGTGTCCTTCCTTATTCCTCATTAGCAGGCCCTATTCGTCAAAATTTTCCTTTATTTCTTCTTTTGTCTTTCTTTATGAATTTTTCTAATCTATGGATAAAATAAATACGATAAAACCAATATTATAAAGACAATAAAATAATGTTGTTACGTTTCCACATCAAAGTAAAATATAGTACTTAGTTCTTTTTTCTTTCAATTAATGCCTATTGGTGTTCCAAAAGTACCTTTCCGAAGTCCTGGAGAGGAAGATGCAGCTTGGGTTGACGTATAGTGCGACTTGTCAGATCTATTGGGTCATATGGGATTTCCCCGTTCTCTCCCCCGATCGAGATATCCTCTGTTTCGCCCAAGAAAGATAAATTGAATCATCAAAAATTTGGAGCGTGAAGCGCAATTAGATCCATTGTTTGGGGGGATTCACATTACTATTATCAATTAGAATAATTTATGGTTGGCTTGGTTGGACTAAAAAATGAAGTATCCAGGCTCCGTTTAGAAAAAACCCAATTGGTAATATATCTATGATTACTACTTGTATCATAAATGATTCCTGTTTGGTATTTGTAAAGAGATCCTATTTGTCAAGCGAGGGAATCTCAAACTAAATACTTGGTGAAAGGTATGAAATGAATTGAAAAAAAAAAGAAAGTCATAACAAAAAGAAATGGTAATGGGAAGATTTGTCCTATATGTGCAAATCAAAATCGGGCGGATCTTTACCCGGAGTAGAGCATAAACCTAAAAAGATGAAAGAGACCCATTCAGGAACAAGAAAATACCATCGTGATTTGGATTGAATCTCGATGAAACAATACATCAATGAGAAGTTAATTCGATAAGTTTAGTGACTTTTTTTCTATTATAAGGAAGAAAGAAGTTCAAATTCGTCTTTATTGAAAAATCGAAGAAAAAGTCCTTTCATTAGAAGTCAGAAAAAACCTGCTATGAAAAAAGAATAGGAACAAAGAAAGAGGACTTGAATCTATACATTGATTCTTTTTTTTTCGCAATTATTTTTTGAACCGTATGCGTCAAAAGGTGCATGTACGGTTCCTAAGGGATACAATTTTACCCTAATCAACCGACTTTATCGAGAAAGATTACTTTTTTTAGGCCAAGAAGTTGATAGCGAGCTCTCGAATCAACTTATTGGTCTTATGGTATATCTCAGTATCGAGGATGATACCAAAGATCTGTATTTGTTTATAAACTCTCCTGGCGGATGGGTAATACCTGGAGTAGCTGTTTACGATACTATGCAATTTGTGCGACCAGATGTCCATACAATATGCATGGGATTAGCCGCATCAATGGGATCTTTTATCTTGGTTGGAGGAGAAATTACCAAACGTCTAGCATTCCCTCACGCTTGGCGCCAATGAGGTTTTTTTATTTGAGAGAAAAAAGAAGACTATGCCTTCGCCATATGAATATTAAGTAATAATAGCATGGCACTTCGAATTCGATATGCAAAATTTTTGTCTTGTTTTTTTTTTCAAAAGATTCGATTATGTATCGAGAGAGTAGTATGAGATAAAAGGTATTTCCGATTTCTCTTATCTATCGGGAGTCCAGTTCAGCGTCACAAACTTTTTTGTTTTCACATCGAAGGGCTCTTAACAATATTTATGTTATAAAAAAAGAGGGCGAAAAAAAAAAAACAAGATTTTTCCTTATTTGATTGGATCAAAAAGAAACTTTGGGATTGCTGAATCAAAGACAAAAAAAAGAATCAATTTAAAAATAGAAAGCAACGGAGCCATCATAGTATTTTTTAACTCCTCTGAAAGGAAGGGTGGCAATTTGATCATTTATCCATCTGGGTCTGATAGATTCTATTTTTCTCTTTCTTCAATGGAAGGTAAGGGTCAATTTTATTGTAGAGCCGTATGCAATGCACAAAAGATAATGCCCGTACGGTTGTTCAATTCTATCTTTTTTTTTTCCTATTATTCTTTATCTTTCTTTCTTTTCTCTTCGTTTCATCACGCGAGATAGAGAACTGTTATATCATCAGGGTAATGATCCATCAACCTGCTAGTTCTTTTTATGAGGCACAAACGGGAGAATTTGTCCTGGAAGCGGAAGAACTGCTGAAACTACGCGAAACCCTCACA